ATAAAATGAATTTTTTCAACTAATCATAAAGATATTGGAACTTTATACTTTCTATTTGGAATTTGATCAGGGATAATTGGATCTTCGCTTAGAATATTAATTCGATTAGAATTAAGACAAATTAATTCAATTATTAATAACAATCAACTATATAACGTTATTGTAACAATTCATGCATTTATTATAATTTTTTTTATAACTATACCCATTGTAATTGGGGGTTTTGGGAATTGACTAATTCCCCTAATAATAGGATGCCCCGATATATCATTTCCACGACTTAACAATATTAGATTTTGATTATTACCCCCCTCCTTTATAATAATAATTTCTAGATTTATTATTAATAATGGAACAGGAACAGGATGAACAATTTATCCCCCTCTATCAAATAATATTGCCCATAATAATATTTCAGTAGACTTAACTATCTTTTCACTACATTTAGCAGGTATCTCATCAATCTTAGGGGCTATCAATTTTATTTGTACCATTTTAAATATAATACCAAATAATATAAAATTAAATCAAATCCCATTATTCCCATGATCAATCTTAATTACAGCTACTTTATTAGTTCTATCTTTACCTGTATTAGCAGGAGCTATTACAATATTATTAACAGATCGAAATCTAAATACATCTTTTTTTGACCCATCTGGAGGAGGAGACCCAATTCTATATCAACACTTATTTTGATTTTTTGGGCACCCAGAAGTATATATTTTAATTTTACCAGGATTTGGCTTAATTTCACACATTATCAGACAAGAAAGAAACAAAAATGAAACATTTGGTAATATTAGAATAATTTATGCCATATTAACAATTGGATTATTAGGATTTATTGTTTGAGCACATCATATATTCACAATTGGAATAGATGTAGATACACGAGCCTACTTTACCTCAGCAACCATAATTATTGCAATTCCAACAGGAATTAAAATTTTTAGATGATTAGCAACTATTTATGGATCAAAAATTAATCCCTCCCCCTCTACTATTTGATCTTTGGGATTTATTTTTTTATTTACAATTGGGGGTTTAACTGGAGTTATTCTTGCAAATTCTTCTATTGATATTATCTTACATGATACTTATTATGTAGTAGCTCATTTTCATTATGTATTATCAATAGGAATTGTATTTGCAATTATTGCTAGATTTATCCACTGATTCCCACTATTTACAGGATTTACTATAAATAATTTTATTCTAAAAATTCAGTTTACTTTAATATTTATTGGAGTAAATTTAACTTTCTTTCCCCAACATTTCTTAGGGTTAAATGGAATACCACGACGATATAGTGATTACCCTAATAATTTTATAATATGAAATATAATATCCTCAATTGGATCAATAATTTCAACTTTCAGAATCTTAATTTTAATTTACGCAATTTGAAATAGAATATTCTTGAAAAAAATAGTAATTTTTAAATTAAACCTAAGAAACTCAATTGAGTGAATTCATAACACACCCCCCCTAGAACATTCATACTCTGAGTTACCATTAATTATTATTTTCTAATATGGCAGAATTAATATGCAATGAACTTAAAATTCATTAATAAAGAAAAGTCTTTTTTTAGAAATTATAACTTGAATAAAACTTAACTTTCAAAATAGAAACTCCCCCCTAATAGAACAATTAATCTTTTTTCATGATCATACAATTTTTATTATTATTATAATTATATTTATTATTACTTATATAATAATATTTATTATTAAAAATAAATTTATTAATATTAAAATTATAGAAAACCAACTTATTGAAATTATTTGAACAACAATTCCCCCTATTATTTTAATTTTTATTGCAATACCATCTTTACACTTATTATACTTAATAGATGAAATTAAGTCCCCCATTATAACAATTAAAATTTTTGGTCATCAATGATTTTGATCTTATGAATATTCAGATTTTTCTAATATTGAATTTGAATCATATATAATTAATAATATAAACAAAGAAAACTTTCGATTAATTGAAGTAGATAACAAAACAATTATTCCATTTAAATTTAATATTCGACTATTAATTTCATCTAATGACGTAATTCACTCTTGAACTATCCCAAGATTGGCTATCAAAATAGATGCAATCCCAGGACGAATAAATCAAATTAACTTATTTATAAATCGCCCAGGAATATATTTTGGACAATGCTCAGAAATCTGTGGTATTAATCACAGATTTATGCCAATTCAAATTGAATCAATTAATATTAATAAATTTATTTATTGGGTTAAAAACTTCTAAATAACATTGGATGACTGAAATGCAAAGTAATGATCTCTTAAATCAAATAATAGTAAATTAGCAATTACTTCTAATGAAAGAATTTAGTTAAATCTATAACATTAATTTGTCAAATTAAAATTATTTAAAAATAATTCTAAATTCCACAAATAGCACCAATTAACTGATTAATCTTATTTTTATACTTTATAATAATATTATATTTAATTATAAATATAATATATTTTAATTTTTATAAAAATATCAAAATAAAACAAATTAAACCCTTAAATAAAAAAAATTATAATAAATTTATTTAATATTTTTGACCCCTCAACTTCAATATTTAACTATCAACTAAATTGATTAAGAACTTTATTTATCATTATAATAATACCAAATTTTATATGAATAATACCAAATCGAATTAGCTTTACCTATATAAAAATTTTTAAAATACTTAACCAAGAAATAATCTTATTATATAAAATAAAAAATATTAAATCACCTTCATTTATATTTATCAGATTATTTATATTCATTTTTATTAATAATTTTATAAGACTTTTTCCTTATATTTTTTCAACCTCAAGCCATATAATTTTTTCAATAAGATTAGCTATACCATTTTGATTATTCTTTATTTTAATTTCAATTTTTAAAAATACTAAAAATATAATTGCACATCTAATTCCCCTTAATACCCCTATTTATTTAGCCCCATTAATAACAATTATTGAAACAATAAGTATTTTAATCCGACCCCTTTCTCTTTCAATTCGATTAACAGCAAACTTAATTGCAGGCCATTTATTAATAACCCTATTAAACTTTAATTCAATAATAATTATTATTCTCCTAATCCAAATAGCCATAATTATATTTGAATTATGTGTAGCAATTATTCAAAGTTACGTATTCTCAATCCTTTCTTCCTTATACTCTAGAGAATAATGATAAAATTAAATCAACCTTACTTTATTTTAAATCTAAGACCTTGACCAATTTTAATATCTATTAATACATTTAATTTAATAATCTCTAATATCATATTAATAAATTTTAACTTTAATATTATAACAATTTCAAATATTTTAATAATAATAATCATTGCAAGAACATGATGACGAGATATTATTCGAGAAAGAACTTATCAAGGAAACCATAATTTTAACATTATAAACTTAATTAAATTTAGAATAATCTTATTTATTATTTCAGAAATATTTTTATTTATTTCATTTTTTTGAAATTTTTTACATAACTCTTTAGCCCCCTCAATTGAATTAGGATTAAACTGACCGCCTAAAAATATTAACTTCTTTAATCCACTTTTAATTCCACTTTTAAATACTATTATTTTATTAACATCAAGATTTACAGTTACTTTAGCACATTTTTACTTAATAAATAATAATAAAACAAAAACAATTATTTTCATAAATATAACAATTATTTTAAGTATTTACTTTATTATCCTCCAAATATTAGAATATAAAGAAGCAACTTTCACATTTTCAGACTCAATTTTTGGGGCCTCTTTTTATATAGCAACAGGATTTCATGGAATACATGTTATAATTGGTATAATATTCTTATTAATTAATTTATGACGTATAATAAAAATACATTTTTCATTTATTCACCATATTAGATTTGAATTAGCAGCATGATATTGACACTTTATTGATATTATTTGATTATTTTTATATATAACTTTTTACTGATGAAATAATTAATCTTATTAATATATTAAAATAGTATATTTGATTTCCAATCAAAAAGTTTAAAAATTTTAAATAAGATAATTATAATAATAATATTTTTAATAATATTAATAATAACTATATTAATAGCTTTATTTATAATTATACTAATAATTAATATAAAAATAAAATTTAACCATAATAAATCTGCACCATTTGAATGTGGATTTGATCCATTTAATAAATCACGAATTCCATTTTCATTAAATTTTTACTTAATTAGAATCATTTTCTTAATTTTTGATATTGAAATCTCAATTATTATACCAATAATTATAAATTTTAAAATTTCAAATATAATATACTTTAACTTTATATTTTTAACATTTTTTATGTTCATAATTATTACTATTTTCTATGAATGAAAATTTGGATCATTAAATTGAAAAATTTAAGGATAATAGTTAAAATATATAACATTTAATTTGCTTTTAAAAATTATTTATAATTTATCTTAAATAAGAAGTAAAATAAATTTACATATTAATTTCGACTTAATAATAGATCATAAATCCTTATTTTTAATTGAAACCAAAATAGAGGTTTATTACTGTTAATAATAATATTGAAAATAAATTCCAATTAAAAAGATTTTAAAAAAAAAGAAGCTGCTAACTATCTTTTTAAGCATTTAATGTTTAATCTTTTAAATTTTATTTATTAGTTTAAAAAAAAAACATTATATTTTCAATATAAAAATAATAAATTTTACATTATAAATAACAATATATTTAAAAATATACACAATTACCCTTATATCTTCAATATAATGCTCTAAATTTTAAGCTATTTAAATTAGAAATTATATACAAAAATAATTAAAAATCATAAAAAAAACACCAAGGTATATACCTTATAACTATTTAAAAAAAAATTTTGACTAGAAATCATCACACTTTTAAAAAGGCAAAAAATTCCTCTATTCAGGTTATGCTCAGTTCAGCCAATTTCCACCACTTTTAGGGCAAAAAAGCCAAAAAAAACGAAATTATTTAAAAAAAAATTTACCTTTACAAATAACAAATTCCATATTATTCTAAAAAAAAAAATATTAAATATCGAAAAAAAATAATTTATTGAAAATAAAAAATTATTGATTTCAAAAAAAAACCAAATCCCAAAAATTAACAAAAACACACTTAAAATCTTTTTTTTTACTTCCAATAAAATAAAATCAAACTTATAAAATATTAACCATATAAAAAAAGAGCCAAAAAAAATCATAAAAAAACTAATTAAAACTATTCTTAAAATTAAAATATTTCTCTCAAATTTAATAATCATTAAATAATTATTTATAGAAAAATTTATAATTATCAAATAATAAATAATACGAACAGAATAAAAAAAAGTAAATAAAAAAGAAACCAAAAAAAAAAAAAAAAAAAAAAAAAAAAAAAAAAAAATTAAATTAACATCAATTATTAAAAAATATTCAAAAATTAAATCTTTAGAATAAAAACTACAAAAAAAAGGAAACCCACATAAAGATATCAAAGTAAACATAAAAATTAAACCTCTAAAAGGCAAATAATTAACTAATCCCCCTATTTTACGAATATCTTGATTATTATTTATATTTAAAATTAAAATTCCAGCTCTCAAAAATATTATAGATTTAAATAAAGCATGTATTAATAAATAAAAAAAACACATTTCAATTTTACCCAAACATAAAATTATAAACATAAAACTTATTTGACTTAAAGTAGAAAAAGCAATAATTTTTTTTAAATCAAACTCAAAAATAGCATTCAACCCCGATATAAATATAGTCAAACAAGAAAGTAATAACAAATAATTAAAAAACCCAAACAATAAAAAAATTTCATTAAAACGAATCATTAAGTAAATACCAGCTGTAACCAAAGTTGATGAATGAACTAAAGAAGAAACAGGAGTTGGGGCTGCTATTGCTAATGGTAATCATGAAGAAAAAGGAATTTGAGCTCTTTTTGTTAAACTAGAGAATATAACTATTAAACTAATAAAAAATAAATAATCATAATTAAAATAATAATTAATATAAAGAAAATTTCAAGAACCAAAATTCAATATCCAAACTAATGAAATAATAATAAATAAATCACCCATACGATTTAAAATAACTGTAACTAAACCAGAACTATAAGATTTTTTATTTTGATAAAATACAACTAAACAAAAAGAAACTATCCCTAATCCATCCCAACCTAATAAAATTCTAATTATATTAGGACTAATTACTAAAAAAACTATAAATAAAATAAATAAAATTATTAATAACAAAAATCGACCCTTATAAAAATCTAAATTTATATATTCTATTCTATATAATAAAATTATAGAAGAAATTAAAAAAACAAAAGAAATAAATATTAAACTTATTCAATCTAATAAAATAACATAAATACCCAAACAAGAATTTAAAAAAAAAAATATATACTCAATAAAATAAATATTATTAAAATAAATAAAAAATAAGCCTATAAAAAAAAATAAAATAAATAAAAAAAAAAAAAAAAAAAAAAAATTAAATTTAATTATCTAAATATAATATAATCTTTAATTCCACAAATTAATATTTTATTTAAACTATTTAGATAAATATAAAATTCTATAATTAAAAAAATTAAATTTAAAGGTAATCAATGTAAAAATAATAATAAGTATTCATTTAAAAAAATATTAAATAAATAATTTATAGATAAATACAATTTACCATACTGAGTATATAAATATAAATATAAACTATATAAAAACATTAAAATCAAAATTAATAAATAAAAAATATATAAAAAGTCTAATCAAATTATTAAACTAATTAATAAAAAAATTTCACCAAATAAATTTAATGATGGTGGAAAAGATATATTAGAAGAACATAACAAAAATCACCAAAAAGATAAAAAAGGAAAAATATTAATTAAACCTTTATTTATAAATATTCTTCGACTTTTAAAACGTATATAACAAATATTAGCTAAACAAAATAAACCAGAAGAACATAAGCCATGAGCAAATATTAAAAGTAATGCCCCACTATAACCTCAACCATTTAAAGTTAATAACCCAATAATTACTAAGCCTATATGAATTACTGAAGAATAAGCAATTAAAATTTTCAAATCTCTTTGTAAAAAACAAATTAAACTTAAATAAAATATTCCTAATAAACATAATGAGATAAAATAAAAGTTAAATTTTAAATTATATTTAAAAACTAATATTAAAACACGATAAATACCAAATCCCCCTAACTTTAACATAATTCCAGCTAAAATTATAGAACCTGAAATTGGGGCTTCAACATGAGCTTTTGGTAGTCAAATATGAAATATAAACAAAGGTATTTTAACTATAAAAATAAATATTAAAAATAAATAATAAAATAAACTTATAAGACTTAAATAATCTAAATAATATATAAATATAAAATAATTAAAATTTAAATTCAACAAACATACAAAAAAAGGTAAAGAAAAGAAAACCATATAAATAAATAAATAAAACCCAGCCCTAAATCGCTCATACTGATAACCCCAACCATAAATTAAAATAATAATAGGAATTAAATTAATCTCATAAAAAATATAAAATATTAAAAAATTATCAACAAAAAAACAAAAAAAAAAAATAAAAATAAAAATATATATTAATATATTAAAATAATAATAATACTTAAATTTTAAAGTGATACTAGCAATATAAACTAAACTAATAACCCAAATTCTTAATATAAACATCAAATAAGAAAATATATCTATACCAAATAAATAACTAATATTTAAAAAATAATTAAATATTGGAAGTTTAAAATATATAAAAAAAAAAAAAAAAAAAAAAAAATTCTGTACTAATCATCAACTATTAATATTATTACTTAGAAAAATTATACTAAAAAAAATAATACAAAAAATTATTAACATTGTAAAATTATTAGAGACTTTAAATAATCATTGCCATATAAACGAACTATTAAAATTAAAATTGTTAACCCCAAAACTCTCTCACTAATACAAAAAATAAAAAATAATAACAATAATAAATACTGTTTTACAAATAATATTAAATTAATTAAAAATAATAAAGATAAAATTAATAATAAATATTCTAAACCCAATAATATTATTAATAAATGATTAAAGTTAAAAATATAAAAAAGAACCCCAGAAAATAACATCAATAATAAAGATACTATAAATAAATTTATCATTTTAATAGTTTAAATAAAAACATTGATATTGTAAATCAAAATTATAAATATATTTAAAATAATCAGTATAAATATAAATATATTATCACTAATCTCCAAAATTAATATTTTAATTAAAATATATACTGAATTATTATAAAATTAATTATTATAATTAATTTAATACTATCAATCTCTTTAACTATAATAAAATCCCCATTAAAATCAAACCTAATTATTTTAAGACAATCAATTATATTAACATTAATAGTAAATTTAATTAATAAAACTTCTTGAATTTCTTTTATAATTTTTATTTTATATGTAGGGGGATTAATAATTATTTTTCTTTATATTTCTAGAATTGCTTTTAATGAAATAAATATTAATAATAATAATTATAAAATCCTAATTATAAAAATAATCCTAATCTTTTTTTTAATCTATTTAATCAAAAATTTTATAAACCTAGAAAACCAACACTACCAAAATAAATTTAATTTTGAGGATAATTATTATTTTATTAATATATTTATATTACCTAATAATATATTAATCTATATTATTATATTAATTTTATTTTTTATATTAATCTTAATTATTTGACTTTTAAAAAATAATAAAGGACCAATTCGACAAAAATTTTAATGAAAAAATTAATATTAAATTCCCTATCTCCAATAATCAATCTCCCAACACCAAGTAATATTAGATTTATATGAAACTTTGGATCATTATTAATAATTTGCCTTATTAACCAAATTTTTACTGGACTATTTTTAGCTTTCCACTATAAAACAGATATTAACTTAGCCTTTCAAAGTATTATTAATATAAATCGAAACATTAATTTTGGCTGATTAATTCGATCTTTTCATGCTAATGGGGCTTCAATATTTTTCATTATAATTTATATACATATTAGACGAGGCATTTATATAAACTCATTTAACTTTAAAATAACATGAATTATTGGAGTAATTTTATTATTAATAACAATAATAACAGCTTTTGTAGGATACGTTTTACCTTGGGGCCAAATATCTTTTTGAGGAGCAACAGTAATTACTAATCTCTTATCAGCAATCCCATACTTAGGAAACTCTATTGTAATTTGAATTTGAGGGGGATTCTCAATCAATAATGCAACTTTAACACGATTTTTTTCAATCCATTTCATCCTCCCTTTTATTATTATTATAATAACAATTATTCACTTATATTTTTTACACTTAACGGGATCTAATAACCCATTAGGAATTAATAGTAATTTTGATAAAATCTCATTTTCTCCATACTTTATTATTAAAGATTTAATTGGACTAATTATATTTATATGAATATTTTTTACCCTAACTTTAATTTTTCCTTATTTATTAAATGATCATAATAATTTTATTATAGCAAATCCTATAATTACACCTAATCATATTCAACCTGAATGATATTTTTTATTCTCATACTCCATTCTTCGAGCTATTCCAAATAAATTAGGGGGGGTTATAGCACTAATAATATCAATTATAATTTTATTAATTTTACCAATTCTAAATAATAAAAATTTTTTAAGAAATAAATTTTACCCCTGCAATAAAATATTATTTTGAATCTTTATTATAACATTTTTAATACTAACTTGAATTGGAATAAAACCTGTTGAACAGCCTTTTATTATAACAAGACAAATTTTTACTATAATATATTTTTCATATTTTTTTATTAATTTTTATATAATAAAAATATGAGATAAAATAATTTAATTAGTTAATTAATTTAATAAAAATATTTATTTTGAAAATAAAAAATAGAATATTATTCTATTAACTTAATACCTAAATTAATGATATAAATTAAATAGTTTAAAAGAAAAATTAAATACAAATAAAAATAAAGATAAAGGTAAAATAAGCTTTCAAATTAAATATATTAATTTATCATAACGAAATCGAGGTAAAAATCCCCGTAATCAAATTACTAGAAATATAAAAACTAAAATAAAAATATTAAAATAAAATTTAGTTAATATTAAACCTATAAATATCTCACAAAATAACATACCCATAAATATAATTCTTATATACTCAGATATAAAAATAAAAATAAATGACATTCTGCTAAATTCAATATTAAACCCAGAAACTAACTCAGACTCTCCTTCAGAAAAATCAAAAGGAGACCGATTCATTTCTGCTAAAAAACTAATTAATAACAAAATTATAATTAAAAAAAGAAAAAAAAAAAATTTAACATTTAACTGATATATAAAAAAATCATTTAAATTAAAATTATTAATTATAAATATCAAATTCATAATAATAATTATTATTCTAACCTCATAAGAAATTATTTGAGAAATAAAACGAATTATCCCTAAAACTGAATAATTTGAATTAGAAGACCAACTAACTAATAAAAAAATATACACTATTAATCTTGAACAACAAAATATATAAATTAAACCAAAACTTATAACAAAATTTATACCTAAATAAGGATAAATAAACCAAAAAAAAATAGAAATTAATAAACCTAATAAAGGAGAAACTATAAAAATATAAAAATTAATATTATATGGATAATTCACTTCCCTAAAAAATAACTTTAACCCATCCCCTATGGGCTGAAAAACTCCCCTAAATAAAACTTTATTAGGACCCCTACGTAATTGAATATAACCTAAGATTTTACGCTCCAATAAAGTAAAAAAAGCAACTCTAATAAAAACTATTAAAAATAAAAAAAAAAAATTAATTAAAATAATTAAGATATAAATTACTATCTATAATTAAAATTATATAATTAAATTCTAAATTTAACACAATTATCTGCCAAAATAGTAAATTAATTGAATTCATAAAATTAAATATAATTTACTTATTAAATCCTTTCGTACTAAAATAAGTTAAGTTTTAAAAGATAGAAACCAACCTGGCTTACACCGGTCTGAACTCAAATCATGTAAGAATTTAAAGGTCGAACAGACCTAATACTTAAAATTTTGCACCTAAGACTAATCTTAATTCAACATCGAGGTCGCAAACTAAATTTTAAATTTGAACTTAAAAAATTAATTACGCTGTTATCCCTAAAGTAACTTTTTCCTTTAATTAAAAATTTTAATTCAAATTATCATTTAATAATGTTAAATTTTAAAAAAAGTTTATTAAATTTTTTTATCACCCCAATAAAATAATTAATAAAATTTAAATACTTATTTATTATACAAAAATATAATTAAACCAAAAATTTAAAAATTATTAATTATAAAGTTTTATAGGGTCTTATCGTCCCTTTAAAATATTTAAGCCTTTTTACTTAAAAATAAAATTCTAATTATATAAATAATAAAGTTTATTTTTCATCAAATCTTTCATACCAGTCCACAATTAAAAGACTAATTATTATGCTACCTTTGCACAGTCAAAATACTGCAGCTATTTAATTCAATCATTGAGCAGATCCTATATTAAATTAAACTTAATACAATGTTTTTGTTAAACAGATGAAAATAAAAATTGCCGAATTCATAATTTATAAATTTAAAATATACTAATTTAATCATTATTACTACAAATAAAATATTAATTTATAAAATTTAATATAAAAAATAAACAAATTATAATAAATTAAAAAAAAATTAAATAATAAATTTTTACAAACTTAAAATAAAAATTTCTATTCCTATTAATTATTTAATTAAAATAAATATTATATAAAAATTTCAAGCTTATCCCTAAAATAATCTAAATTTAAAATATTAATAAAAAAAATTAAATTAACTCTTAAAATTTTAAATTAAATTTAAATCTTAAATAACTAAATATAATATAACGAATTAAATTTCAAAACTAAAATTATTTTATAAATATTTTTACTACAATAACTTAATAATAAAATTAACTCTATAAATTTTGAGAAATTAAAATAAATTAAAAATTTTAATTAACCCTGATACAAAAGGTACTAAATAAATTCTTTATTAAATATTACTTATTTCTCATACAATACTATTAAACTATAAATCTAAAAATTAATTTTTAATCAATACTAAAACAATAAATAATTAAAATACTTTTATAAAATATCTAAATAAAAAAATTACTATTAATTAATAATATTTAAATAAAGTTAATAAAAACATCCTATCATTGTAAATGATAAACTTAAACTTAGATATTTATTTATAAATAAATTCTTTCTAAATACACTTTCCAGTACATTTACTTTGTTACGACTTGTCTTATTTTTAATAAGAATGACGGGCAATATGTACATATTCTAGATCTATATTCATAATAACTAAATAATTAAAATTACTATTAAATCCAATTTCACTAAACAATTTCACTCAAGATCCATAAATAAAATTTAATGTAACCCATCATTATCTTAATTATAAACCACATCTTGACTTAACATAAATTATTAAATTAATTAATGAAAATAAATTTTTAAATATACTCATGACAGCGATATATGAATTTAAAAACTAAGTAAAATAAATCGTGGATTATCAATTAAAAAACAGGTTCCTCTAATAAGATCAAAATACCGCCAAATTTTTTAAATTTAAAGAACATAACTATTAATCTTTTAGTAATAAATTTTAAATTTTTATAATAGGGTATCTAATCCTAGTTTTAACTAAAATTTAATAGAATAAAATAATTATAACAATAACTATCAATTAAATTTTACCTTAAAAAAAAAATTAAATTATAATTTATACATTAATACTAATAACCAACCTATTTTATTTGTATATTATGAATAACCGCAACTGCTGGCACATATTTAGCTTATACTAAAATTAATAATTAAATCTAAATTTCTTTAATAAATTAATACTAAATACTGAGAACTATTAAAATTCATTAAGAAAACATTAACAAAAAAAATTTTTCATATATTTTTTTAATTAAATAAAACCTAATAACAAAATAAATTATTATTAATAAAAAAGAAAAATTACGGTTTATTAATTAAAAATAACGTTAATTTTTTGTAAGTCAAATAATATCTAATACCCCTTTCTTACTCCTATATATATATATCTAATAATCTATATCTAGTATATTAATATAAGGATTTATATATTAATATATATATATATATATTTAATGTATAGATAGTATTAATATATAAGGATTTATATATTAATATATATATATATATAAACCAATAGGATTATATATATGTATAGATACTATATATATATAAATATACCAATAAGGAATATATATGTATATTTATATTATATATATATATATAGGGTATAAGAAGTATATATATGTATACTACATTACATATTAATAAATCTCTTATATTCTTCTTCTTTCTTTTTTTTTTTTTAATAGGAGGGGTGCCCCCTTCTTTTTGACAATTAAAAACCTCACGGTTTATTGAAATGAAGAATTCCAATTTAAAAATAAGGGAAAAATTCGTAAATTTAATAGACCATATAACATTAAGTTATCAAATAATTTATATAATAAAATGCCTGAAAAAGGGTTACTTTGATAGAGTAAATCATGTAATTAACCTAATTACTTTTATTATATTTTTAGAACTAACCTAACCCTTAGGTACCAAAAACCTAAATGCATAAACACTTAAATATATATATATGTAAAATTAAATTAGACCTAAAAAGAAAAATAAGCTAAAATAAAAGCTTTTGGATTCATACTTCAAATATAGAATAATCTTCTTTTTTCTGATAAATTTAAATTTAACAAAAATTATATTTATAAACTTATTAATATTTAGAACCTTAATAACTATCTCCTCAAGAAATTGATTAAGAATATGGATAGGCCTAGAATTAAATCTATTTTCTATAATTCCTATTTTTAATCTTAAAAAATCTATTTATTCAATTGAATCTACAATAAAATACTTCCTAATTCAAGCTTTCGCATCAATTTTATTATTAACATTTTTAATTAATAAATCCTTATTTTTTATAATTAATAATAATTTTCTAATTATTATACCATTATTGATAAAACTAAGATTAATGCCATTTCACTTATGACTACCCTCAATAGTTGAAGGACTAAATTGAATATCTTGTTTATTATTAATAACCTGACAAAAAATTAGACCTATAATTATAATTTCTTATTTAAATACCAATAAAAATATAATTTTTTTAATTATCTTAATCTTTATTAATTCTATTTTTGGGATAAATCAAAACTCAGTTCGAAAAATTTTAGCTATTTCATCTATTAACAATTCTTCATGAATACTATTTGCTATTTTAATAAATGAAGCCTTATGAGTTAATTATTTTATTATTTATTCAATTTTAAATATAATTATTATTAAAATACTTAATAAATTTAATATTAATTATATCAATCAAATAAAATTCTTTAATATTAACTTTTTTATAAAAATTAATTTATTTATATTAATTTTATCAATTATAGGATTACCCCCCATATTAGGCTTTATTATAAAATGAATATTAATTAAAACTTTAATTTATAATAAAATATTTTTAATTATAATAATATTAATTATTTCAACAATTATAAATTTATATATATATATAAAAATAATATATTTTACTTTATTTAACTTTAATCTAATCAATAAATGATTTATACAAATAAAAAATAATTATAATTATAATTATTTAATATTTATAAACTTTTTTAGAATCTTTTTTTCATACTTAATTATATATTAATTAAGGTTTTAAGTTAAATAAACTATTAATCTTCAAAATTAAAAATATAATAAATTTAAACCTTAATTAATTAAAAATTAATAACTTTAAATTTGCAATTTAATATCATTTATTTGAATATAAGATTATGATAAAAAGATATTTAATATCTATATATAAATTTACAATTTACAACCTTTAATCAGCCATTTTATCT